GGACCGTTTGAGGCAATTATAGACCCTCGGGGGCAGTTCTGATTGGTCAATAAAAATATATTTCAATGTGATTTCTGTTTTACTTTTCCTTGGATTAGCAAATTTATCATGAAAAGTAAAAAGGGGTAAAGTCACTTTGTGTTGATTGTTTTCGAAATGGAAATTTTCTTCTTCGGCATGTAAAAAGGGAATAAATAAATCAATCAAATTTCGGGAGGCTTCATGAAGTGCTTCTTTAGGAGTTAAACTTCCATTTGTCCATATTTCGATAAAGAGTATCTCTTGTTTTTCATTCCCATTCACATAAGAATGAATACTATGATTCGCATTTCGAACGGGCATGAATACAGCATCTATAGGATAACTGCCGTCTTGAAAGTTATTTGGCGTTTTTATACGATATCCACGATTCCTCTCGATTTGTAATTGAATACACAAATTAATTGGTTCTGTTAGGTTAGCTATATGCTGTGTATTATCAACGATTTCTACAGAGGGCGGTAAAATGATGTCTTGAGCAGTTACATACCCAGGACCCTTGACACAAATAGACGCATTACGAGTTCCATACAGATTACTTCTCAATACAATTTCTTTCAAATTCATTAAAATTTCATGTACAGATTCTTGAATACCTACGATGGTAGAATATTCGTGTGGTATTTTCTCAGATCTTGCACGTGTAATACATGTTCCTTCTATTTCTCCGAGTAAAGCTCTTCGCATCGCGATGCCTATTGTATCGGCTTGGCCTTTCATAAGTGGGGCCAGAATAAAGCGTCCATAATAAAGACGCTTACTGTCTGCTCTTGATTCAACACACTTCCACTGTAGTGTCCGAGTAGATACTGTTACTTTCTCTCGAACCATAGTAATATTATTTGATCAAATCATTGAATTATTTATTTCTCTTGAAATCTCTTCAATGTTTACACACGTCTTTTTTTGGGGGGCCTGCAGCCATTATGTGGCATAGGGGTTACATCCCGTATGAAACTTAATAGTATACCACTTCTACGAATAGCTCTTAATGCCGCATCTCTCCCGAGACCCGGGCCTTTTATCATGACTTCTGCTCGTTGCATACCTTGATCCACCACTGTACGAATAGCATTTCCCGCTGCGGTTTGAGCGGCAAATGGTGTCCCTCTTCTTGTACCCTTGAATCCACAAGTACCGGCGGAGGACCAAGAAATTACTCGACCCCGTACATCTGTAACAGTCACAATGGTATTGTTGAAACTTGCTTGAACATGAATAACTCCCTTTGGTATTCTACGCGCATTCTTACGTGAACCAATACGTCTATTTCTACGTGAACCAATTTTTTGTATAGGTTTTGCCATATTTTATCATCTCATAAATATAAGTCAGAGATATATGGATATATCCATTTCATGTCAAAACAGATCCTGGTTTTTTTACTGATTTTTTTTACTGATTTTTTGTACATCTGTACATCAGGTCCTTTAGATTTTTTGAGTCCTTTTTGGTTTAAAAAGATTATCCTTGTCTTTGTTTATGTCTCGGGTTGGAACAAATTACTATAATTCGTCCCCGCCTACGGATCAATCGACATTTTTCACAAATTTTACGAACGGAGGCCCTTATTTTCATATTTGTCACTCCTTTTCTTAATTCGGAATCTACTTAATTGGAAGAAAATAAGTTTCTTAAAATTTTTAACTTCGAATTGTATCCCTACGAAAGAATGTTGAAATCAAAAAACCACCTAATTATTTGAGTCTTTACTTTTGAATATACAAATTATATGCCCTTTAGTTGAATCATAAGAACTTACCACAATTTTTATTCTATTTACTGGTAGTATACGTATAAAATTACGTTGAACCTTTCCCGAAGCAAAACCCAGAATCGGATTTTCGTTATCTAAACGAACTCGAAACATACATACCGTTGGGACGTAGTTCAGTAATTAAACCCTCGCGAATCCGTTTTTGTTCTTTCATTCCAGGTAAATAAAACGGCTTTGAAGCATCAACTAATCAAAGAGGCATAATATTAGAAACCTACCCTTTACTCTTTTTTTTTCACAAATATGAAAGTTCCGCATATAATTCGGCTATCAGAAAGATTACCATATATAACACAAAATTTCCCCGCCGACTCCTTCTATTCGAGCCTCTCGGTCTGTCATTATCCCTCGAGAAGTAGAAAGAATTACAATCCCCATTCCGCCTAAAATTCTCGGAATTCGTTGATAGTTAGAATAAATTCGTAGGCCGGGCCGGCTGATCCGTTTTAAATTTAAAACAGTTCTATATGATCCTTTCCTATTTCTCCTATGTCGTAGGGTTAAAACCAAAAAATATTTATTGCTTTCCTGATGTTTTCTCACGTTTTCAATAAAACCTTCTCGTAAAAGGATTTTAACAATATTTTCAGTCATGTTAGTAGATGGTATTCGAACTGTTCTTTTTTCATTCATGTCAGCATTTCGTATAGAGGTTATTATGTCAGCAATAGTGTCTTTACTCATGATAAACTAAGATTATTGTTGCCCCCGAATTTGGATATAATCAACATGCTCTATTTCTTTTTTTCTGAATTCATAAATATTTATGAATTTAAAAAGGTATATGCGTGATATACAAACAATCTACTAATTTAATTTAAATTAATCCATTTCATTCAAATACTATAAACTATATCACGGTATTCCCTTATAATACTTCAGGTGCTAATGAAACTATTTTAGTGAAATTTAACTGTCTTAATTCCCGGGGGATCGCGCCAAAAATTCGGGTTCCCTTTGGATTTCCTTCTTGATCAATAACAACTGCAGCATTGTCATCATATCGTATTATCATACCGTTGTCGCGTTTGAGTTCTTTACAAGTACGTACAATTACAGCTCGGATCACTTCTGATCTTTCGAGAGGTGTATTTGGTACTGCTTCTTTGATTACAGCAACAATAACGTCACCAATATGAGCATATCGTCGATTACTAGCTCCTATGATTCGAATACACATCAATTCTCGGGCCCCGCTGTTATCCGCTACGTTCAAATGGGTTTGAGGTTGAATCATATCTTTTTTTTTATTGGTTTTGTCTTTTTCAATGTAAAGGGTGAAAAAAAAAAAAGAAATATTGTTTGTTCAAAACAAAACAAGAAACCTACAATTGTTTTTTTATCAAAAAAATTATTTCCTTTTGTTCTACATTCCTATCCTATACCGAAAGAATGAATTGAGTTCGTATAGGCATTTTTGATGCCGCTATTGAAATAGCCCTTCTGGCTATATTTTCTGCCACTCCGCTCATTTCATAAAGTATTCTGCCGGGTTTAACAACAGCTACCCAATATTCGGGAGATCCTTTCCCCGAACCCATACGTGTTTCTGTAGGTCTTACTGTAACTGGTTTGTCTGGAAATATACGTACCCAGATTTTTCCACCGCGGCGTGCATTTCGTGTCATTGCTCGCCGCCCCGCTTCTATTTGTCTAGACGTGATCCAAGCGGGTTCAAGTGCTTGAAGAGCATATCTACCAAAGCAAATACGATTACCTCGATAAGACATTCCTTTCATTCTTCCTCTATGTTGTTTACGGAATCTGGTTCTTTTGGGGTTATAGTTGATGGTTGTTTATCAATTCCACCCATCTCTACTACAGAACCGGACATGAGAATTTCTTCTCATCCAGCTCCTCGCGAATTAAACGATTAAAAATAAAATACATGGTGAATAATATACTGAATCGGGGGATTCTTTGAAATTTCATTTAATAATTTTTTTCTTTTGATATATAATTAACCGCATATTCTATTTATAGATAATGTCATTTAGGTATAATGAATGTTATAATGAATCTTTATTTTGCTTTTTATTATCATATCGAATTTACTCAAATTTCTAAAAAAAAAATTCGCGGGCGAATATTTACTCTTTCAACATTCAGTTGTAAGATTAGTCTATGACATGACCTTTCAAAAAAAAAACGATTCTGGTTCGTTCCGCCATCCTACCCACTGAATCATTAGGATTCGTTTTCAATAGAATCTTATGCATTCACAGGTTCTGTCGTTCCCACCACCTCTCGAGTAATGATTAGGTCTGAATTCTACAATGGAGCCCCTAATGAAATTTGTTTTTGAGTCAACCCTCTCAGTCTTTATTGGCTCGGGGCTCTTGATTTGTGGTTCTATCCACGTATTTGTCTAATGTCTACTTAGGGATCAATCAGTATTGATGCTTTATTACATTCCTTTTTATGAGATGACTCATAGACCGTACATATTGGAATCATATATCGTTGATATTCTTGTTCTATCTTTCTCTCACCTTTCCATTTATCTGTATACTTTTCTTGCTTTACAACTCATAATCAGATTGGTTTTTCTTTTTTGTTTATGCAAAAAAGATTTCAGTTGCTACAAAGATATGACTTATATATCATATTTTGACTGGCTCTTTCTTTATATCCAGATAATGCGAAGCGATGAGTTGGTTATTAGTTCTATAGTTATTAGTTCGTATTACGGGTTTTTCCATTTTTTTTGAATCCTAATCCTAATCTTAAAAAAACCAACGAGTCACACACTAAGCATAGCAATTATATCAAATGATTAATCGAATTTTTATTCAACCTTATAGAATTGTTCATTTTTTTTATCACTAAATAGAAATAGAACTAAATACAAGTCAAGTAAATGCTTATTATTCTTCGTCTACAAATATCCAAATTTTGATACCTAATACCCCATAGATAGTTCGAACTGCGTAGGAACAATAATCTATTTTGGCTCGAATGGTTTGTAGAGGAACCCTACCTTCTCTGATCCATTCGACACGTGCAATTTCTTTTCCGTCGATACGCCCTGCAATTTGTACTTGAATTCCTTTTGTACCTGCCTGCTCAGTTAATTCAATAGCCTTTTTCATTGCTTTGCGAAATGAAACTCTATTTTTTAATTGTCCGGCTATAAATTCCGCAAGAATATTGGGGTGCCCATAAGGGTTTACAATTCTTGTAA